GAGCCATCATAGTATTTTTGAATTCCTCCGAAAGGAAGGGCGGTAAGTTGATCATTTACCTATCGGGGTCTGATCGATCCTATTTTTTTCTTTCTTTGATGGAAGGTAAGGGTCAATTTTATTGTAGAGCCGTATGCAATGCATAAAAGATGCCCGTACGGTTGTTCGATTCTATCTTTTTTTCTTGTTATTTTTTTATCTTTCTTTTATCTTCCCCTCATCATGCGAAATAGAGAAACCTTTTATTATCTTATATCATCAGGGTAATGATCCATCAACCTGCTGGTTCTTTTTCTGAAGTAGCAACGGGAGAATTCATCCTGGAAGTGGGAGAACTGCTGAAACTACGTGAAACCCTGACAAGGGTTTATGTACAAAGAACGGGCAAACCCTTCTGGGTTGTCTCCGAAGACATGGAAAGAGATGTTTTTATGTCAGCAACAGAGGCCCAAGCTTATGGAATTGTTGATCTTGTAGCTGTTGAATGACAATAGCCTGGATTTCGCGTCAATTCGTGATTTGAAATTACTCCTGCCGAGTTTAATATTCTATGACTTTTATTTACTATTCTATTGAATAAAAGTAATTCATAATCATCCGGTTAGGATCGATCTAAACCAGCCCATTATGTATATGATTCAACATGCCAACTATTAAACAACTTATTAGAAATACAAGACAGCCAATTAGAAATGTCACAAAATCCCCCGCGCTTCGGGGATGCCCTCAGCGTCGAGGAACATGTACTAGGGTGTATGTGCGACTCGTTCAGATCATGAACTAGAACAAAGGAAAGAGAACAATGTTCGAATATCAATGATCAAATAGGATAGAACGGAAAAAAAACTACATTTCCTATCTAAAAATAAGAAAATGGATCATATCCCTTTTATTGTGTATGAAATTTATGGTTTCTATTGGTGTAAATCCACTCACCTCAATTCAAGATGAGAAGCAATTCTCCATTGGTAGCAAATGGTTATCCATTAAGCGGAGGAAATATTAGTTAACATAGACCCCTCTTGCAAGAACGGACTAACAGGGTCAGCTACCCAGCCAACCTTCATAATTAAATACCGTTACTGTATAGGTAGAGCTCGTTGTGAAAGACCTATTACTGGATAATTCATGGGTAGAGCCAAAGAATGTGAACTATACAAGTTAGCAATAACATTGATTAAATGAAGTAAAGGCTCCGGTGTATAGAGAAGACCTCACCGTTTACGAAGTAACCATAGAAACGATGAAATCCACTATTTCTTTATCATTGCTATTTTTTTTTTAATACCTAGTATAGTACAATTTCGTATTTCGAGGTGAAATGCCTAGAAAAAAGAAAAAATCGTGGTTGGGAAGGTTATAGTAGCCAAAGCCATTGGAATTTTTAGTTTATACATTGGAAAAATCCGTTTTGTTATTAATATACTAGGAAAGGGGCAAAAGAATAACTGAAAGAAAGGAAATCTATTAGTTATTCGTTAAAGTTTCATTTATTCAATGACCAGAATTAGACGGGGATATATCGCTCGGAGACGTAGAACAAAAATTCGTTTATTTGCATCAAGCTTTCGGGGGGCTCATTCAAGACTTACTCGAACTATTACTCAACAAAAAATAAGAGCTTTGGTTTCGGCTCATCGGGATAGGGATAGGAAAAAAATAAATTTTCGTCGTTTGTGGATCACTCGAATAAATGCAGCAATTCGTGAAAGGGGGGTATGCTATAGTTATAGTAGATTAATAAACGATCTGTACAAGAGACAGTTGCTTCTTAATCGTAAAATACTTGCACAAATAGCTATATCAAATAGGAATTGTCTTTATATGATTTCCAATGAGATCATAAAAGAAGTGGGTCGGAAGGAATCCACCGGTTAAACGGAGTTGCCCGGAGAATGAACTCCGGGAAGGTCGAATAAAAATGAATAGAATATGATAAAATATGAGAAAGTAGTCAAAATAAATATGAATCAACACGTTCAATAAAAAAATTGCTTCTTCCCAGATTATTTTTTTTCTTACGACACGAGAATGAAATCCGGATTCTTTTATTTTTCCAACAAAATATAAACCCGCGTTTGAGTTCGAATGGGAAGTTGAATTCAAGTGAAGAACGAGTAAACCTATCTTTTTCTGGCTCTAAGACTAGAAGTTCTAGTGGTCGACTCGGTTCTTTCAAATTGTTTCTCATTATTAAGAAAAGGTAACAAAGATAAAATACGAGCTTGTTTTATAGCAATAGTAATTAATCGTTGTTGTTTCAAGGTCAATCTATTCACTCGTCTAGATAATATTTTTCCCTGTTCACTAATAAATCGACTAATTAAACTCATGTTTTTATAATCAATTCGATCCCCCGATTGGATCGGGGGCAAACGCCTACGAAAAGATCGCTTGGATTTAAGAAAAGTTCGCTTGGATTTATCCATGGTTTGGTTAGTTTATTTCTTCTCCCTAAAATCCTATTTCAGCCGTATTTCTAATTAGAATAAATAAATAG